TGGATACAAATCACGAGAATCTATATTTTTCCTCGAATATGTCATTGAAAGGTAAAGGATTCAATCCTTTTTAAGAAATCAAGTTTTTGATCGGAATATGAATCAAACCGAAAGATCCCTTAACTCTTAAGGGGATTCATAGAACGAATCACACTTTTACCACTAAACTATACCCGCTATAACTATAATAGAATATTATATACAAATGAACTTTTTGTCGAACAGAGGAATTGGGCGTAATAAAGATAGGATCAGAAAAGAATCATGAAAATGTGAGTGTCGACGTTTTTCGCGGGGGGTTTCAATTTAATGAGATTCCGGAAAGAAAGGGGGCTCTTTTAAATAACAATTTTCTTTTGCTGGAGGGGTTTTAATAGATATGGCTCGCTAAAACCACTGAAATCATAACAGAAAAATGCATTCATTATTATTTAACAACCCATAGTTTCATTTTTTTTATTCCCGTAAGGTCGTCAAGTAACTCAAAAAGGGAGAAGGAATTATAAAATAAGAAATGCGACTTTTATATAATTTATATCCATTTATATAAAAAGAATGGAAATAGCCCCGCGTCTTTTTATTGCTGCTTTAATAACAAGCATTTTTGGTTTCAAATTCAAATCAGCTAAATTATTTTAGCTAGGATTCGTTGGAACAAAAAAAGGCCCGGCTAGGTATTGACCGGGCCAGGCTATGGGAATAAAAGGAACAAAATCAAAGCAACGGGGTCTTCTTTATTTTTCTTTAGATTTGTCTATTGGATCTTTCGAGCCCTTACTTATATCTAAATGAAATTGCTGGTAAAAGTTGTACATATCTATATAATAAAGAAAGAGAAAGAAAGACTTTTTTCAATCCTTACTTCATGTGTAATGTAACATAGTAATTATTACCTTTTTCAATTGGGAGAGATGGCTGAGTGGACTAAAGCGGCGGATTGCTAATCCGTTGTACGAGCTATTCGTACCGAGGGTTCGAATCCCTCTCTTTCCGTTTCCATTGATGATTGATTTATCTTTCAAATTTTGCAAACCCCTTTTTCTTTTTCCTAGTTCAGCATGCGGAATAGATAAAAAAATCCTAAGAAATAAAATCAAGCAAGGAAAACGAAAACCCTTTTTATTCTTCACGTCCAGGATTACGTCCTGGATCATTAGATAGAAATCCAAAGATGAACAGAGAAACAAAGAATATCACTACTGTGTAAACGAAAAGTTTAAGAGTAAGCATTACACAATCTCCAAGATCATTTTTTGGAAAAAACGAGAAAAGAGAATAGATCCTCCATTTTTTATACTAGAATATTCTAAATATTTAGAATATTCTAATAGATTCTATCCTATTTTGACACCAAGAAATGAAGTTATTTCTAAAAATAGAAAAGGATTTTCTGAAATTCAAAGTCATTTGTAATAAGAGTCGCTCATTGCCAAAAATGGATTTCATACCCCAATTAGAGAGTGTGCGGGACCCTAATAGGGTTAGGGTCTTTCGTTGGAAAAAAGGTCAGAATGACGAAATGGGTCGAGCTGGGTTTTGATTTCTCGAGGTTATCCCCGACTTTCCGTGTTTGAATCAAAGGTTCATACTGTATTAGTTGCTCTTCTTAATTGTTAGAGTTTTTTTCTCGAATAAATCATGAATTTTCTGGGATAGTATTAAAGATTTTATCGAAAACTTACAGCAGCTTGCCAAACAAAGGCTAAGAGAAAAAAGAACAAAGGTATGACTGGCATAACATCTACGATAGGATTCAAAAAAGCATAGGCCTCGGGCAATTTGGCGAAGAAAAGACTAGTCGAATAAAGGGTAGAATTAAGACAGATATAGATCAAACTAAAGATATTAAGCATAACAGACATTTTGTTCTTGGAGATAATTGCATTTTGGTTGAGTTATTGATATAAATAAGGAAAAATGAAGTAAGGTAGACAAAAAGCCCCTCTTTTTCTTTGAACCCACCCAATCAAAAATCCTCCAATTCTCAAAAGAGAATAGAAGAAATCATACTTTCATACAATATCTTAATTGAATTATATGTAATGATCAATAAATTCAGTTGAATTCTATATCTACACGTGTCAAAATCCTAGCAAGAATCTAATCTAGTCTAGAAAAAGATTTTCTATAGATATTTGGACTGGAATTGACGAATACGCAACACCAATATTAGTCTTTATTAGTGTCGAATAGAAATCTAAATGGGGCGTCGCCAAGTGGTAAGGCAACGGGTTTTGGTCCCGCTATTCGGAGGTTCGAATCCTTCCGTCCCAGAGCGTATCCATTCTATCAGAATAAAGATTCCTTTTTAAACAACCTTCTGTTTAAAGGTATAATATTAGTCATAGAATGTGATTCTTTTTTTATTTTTAATGATTCAGAGAAGAATCATATCTTTTTTTTTCACAACAAACTGAATGGAATTGAGTGCAAATGACACGCAAATGTAACTGAATATATTTGTGATCCAGGTAAGATGGTAACATAGATCACAAAAGTTTGAATTCAAAAGGGGTAGGGCGGGCTTTTCATCATATGCCCATCCCCTCATATTGAAGGAAGTTAGTTACTTAGAAAAACCTTAGGTCTCATCTCTATATTGAATTTTCAATGATTTATTTTGAATCAAAATGCGAAGGGGCCTATTTTTCCTATTTCTTTTTCCCTACCCCTTAAACTTAAATGAGGTATCCCAAATTATGAATCTTAATGTTTTGCGGATCTCTGAATTCTAAATAAGAGTAAGAGGGGGCTCTTGGTACTAACTAATTAAATTCACTCAATGAGATTACATCTCTTAAGGCTGCATTAGGGTAAAATAAGAAATAGTAGCAAGGATGTAATCTGGACTTGTTTGTCTTTGTCCCTAGACAAGAGATAGTTCATATTCCATAAAAAGAGATCTTTTTGAGATTTATGAATCATCATTTCCATTGAATTCGGGGAGTAGATGGCCGTTAATCAGCAACCAAAGATATTTATGAATTTAAATCTCTGTGTCTGTTCGAATCACATTAACAAAGAATCAAGTTACATATGTAACCAATGTATTTTTTTTGAACTTTTTAGGGATTTGGTATTTGGCTTTAATGAATAATTGTAAATCTATCTAATCTAACAATTGAGACGGGGGGTGACTCATACATTTTATTCACTTGAATGACAAAATTGCAGAAAGATTACTTAACCCCAGGTTAAACAAAATAGGAAAATACATATAAATGAGGAAATGCTTAGCTTCTATGTATGTATTGTTTGATTTCGTTGTATTTCAGTGATAGCAGTCTTTCGATTTTTGTGAAAAAGAATTGTAATTGCTTCAATGTGAAAATGGAAATTTTTAACATAGAATATCCATAACAGTAACAGTTGTTCGGTCTATCTGATATGAAAACCCTCTTTTTGTCCATCTGATTGATAAAATAAGAATCCAAAGGACCTAACTCTTACCTTACATCAGTCTTTTTTAGCTATATCACAAAAAAAAAGAAATTGAATTTCTTGTTCGATCTAGTTATCTGCTTTAAATTATTGATGAATCAATTCGAAAAGAAAGAGAGATTTCTCTTTGATGATCAAATGTAGTATTTACTGTCAAACTTTATTCAAATAATGATGTAGAAATAGGAAACTTTTTCAATTAGAAAGATTTTTACTGATTCCTTGGGAGTTGAATCTTTGATATTTGAAGAAGTTAGGGTTGGGTCAATGTCAATCTAAATCTAGCCCTAGTCTATCGAGTCACTTGAGGATACAAGATTCAAAAAGAATGCATTTATTCGTATTATTTATATTAGTATTTCCATATTCCTCTTAGATATTTCTGTTAATTTGTTTTTTTTTAGAAAATCCGTTTTTTCAGAAAAATTTGGATCATCTATGTATAGAATAAAAAGGGATAGATTACTATGTCTATGGACGGCTGAACCAATGACTATTCATGATTCCACAATTGAATCAATTCCATACGGGTTACAAATTAGAGGAATGTTATGGTAAAACTTCGTTTGAAACGATGTGGTAGAAAGCAACGTGCGACTTGAAGGACGCGATCCGGTGTGGATTCTTAGTCTTACATCCACCATTTTATATAGGAATGAAAGTGCTCTTGGCTCGACATCATTTGTTGCACTATTGTTGCACTATAACCCCTCTTTTTTGTTGGGTTGTAATGTAAATAAACATAGTAAATGATGGAGCTCGAGTAGAAAGTATTAATTCATTTCTCGGGGGCAAAGATCTAGGGTTAATGCAAATCAATAAATTGAAACAACTTCGTAAGTAGATCTTCGATATAGAAATCGAAAGGATCCGATTTCAGCAAGTTTCAATTTAAAAAGAAAATTTGTTGGAATTGAGAAAACTCTTTTGATCCAAAGTGTATCACCCGAGAATCAACCGTTCGTATGATTCTTTGGTAGAAAGAAATCACAAAAAGGGTATGTTGCTACCATTTTGAAAAGATTGAGAAACACCGAAGTAATGTCTAAACCCAATGATTTAAAACAAAGAGAAAGGATCCCGAAACAAGGAAACACCGTTTTAATTGTCTCAATAACTGGATCAAAATAAAGAATCAAAATAGATTTTCAATGAGACAAACAAAAAGGGGTTAAAGACTACTCAATAAATGAAATTGCCTAAAGATTTTCCTTTGAGCTATTTTTGAGAATTATACAACTTGAGTTATGAGTACAAATGATTTTTTTTAGGAGGGACGAAGAAAAAAACGAGTGAAATCATAGTCTAATTCATTTTATGGACCTTTTTGCCATTCATTAGAATTCTATATATAGAGAAAACTTCGAATCATTTTTTCTCGAGCCGTACGAGGAGAAAACTTCCTATACGTTTCTAGGGGGGGTATTGTTTATCTACATCTATCCCAATGAGCCGTCTATCGAATTGTTGCAATTGATGTTCGATGCCGAAGAGAGGGAAGAGCTCTTCGGAAAGTGGGTTTTTATGATCCGATAAAGAATCAAACTTATTTAAACGTT